CTATCATCCCCTTTTCTGATGAATCATATGGTTTTATTATTTCATTGCCCAATAAGGTTATCAAATGAAGTGTAATTACAATTGAAACAATAGAAAAAGAAATATGAGTTAATAGATGCTCTAAAGTTGAAAATATCATAAAAATGAAAAAGGGCGGGGGGGATCCCCTATATTAATTAAGAAAAAGAAATGGGAATTTTTTTTTATTATAGGATCTATTGGATATCTTTTAGAAGATGGCATGCCGCCACTCGGACTCGAACCGAGATGCTCTAGCACTGCTTCCTAAGAGCAGCGTGTCTACCGATTTCACCATAGCGGCTTGCTCGAACTCATAATAGCCTATTTATATTCAATCGTCGAGATCGAGATTGAACAAGTCAATTCAACCAAATCAGTTTTTTTAGTAAAGATTCAATTAGTCAATGATAAAAAAATGAGTTCAAAAGTCAATTTGAAGGTTCATTAGTTTCATTTTATTTAATTTTATTTACTTTTTTTGTCATTCTTTATGGTTTATCTAATTTCATAAATTGAAAAAAAAAAATTTTTTCAATGAATTGAAAATATGTCTATTTTAGATTACTCCAAATTGACACATTTTTTGTACAAAATAGTGCACAAATTAAGTTCTTTTTTTGATTGGACTGAAAATTGGAGATATCGATATATAGAAAACTCATTACATATCCATATCGTAAATAAATTAACATATAATAAATAAATTAAGAAATAAATAAATATAAATTAAGTAATAAATAAATTAAGAAGTCAGAAAGTTATTCAAAAATTTTTAACACGGAATGAATTAGTTTCAACACGTCATTAATTTGAACTAAAAATCTTATATCTGGCCTTCCCGAAAAACAGAAAAATTTTTCATTCTTGTAATTGTAAAGGTCGATGGGGAAAAGAAGACTCCCCACCACCAAAATTTGAGTGAAAATATACTAAAAAGAAAGAAAAAATTTTGTATTTTTTTCTTGATTCTTCTTTTTTCCGAAAACAGAAGAATTCTTTTCTAAAATGAAGGGTCTATTTCATATTGATTAGAATAGGGACTGCCAATTGTTCATTTTAGATTAACTTTGATATTAACAAATTACTGAGACTTTTTTTTTTTTTTTTTTTTTTTTAGTAAAATCCATTCTGATTATTCCGATATTTTAGGACTTATATTTTAGGACTTATTTGTTTGTCGTACAAAAAAACTTTTTGAATTACCGGTAGAAAGAGATTTCCCTAATGACAAAGCTTTTAACGACGCCCCATATCCTTTCCTTTTCCAAATATTTTTACGAATACGCTTTTTTGATATCGAAGTACGTTTTTTTGGAACTGCCATTTAAAAGTTACTCGTTGTTATAGTTGGATGTGAAAGACATCTATTGTTCAAAACGAATTCTTTTTTCTTATTCATTATCTATATCTATTTTTTGTCTAAATAAGATTCTTTTCATAAAAAAGAAATTTAGATTTAGATATGTCAAAGATCGGTGAAAATTTTATAAAAAATGACTCAAAATAACAAAATTTTGATTCCATACGCTATTAGTAAATCCAAACATTTTGGTTTGGAACTTTTAGTTCTCGTTGTTTATCTCTCAAAGTTATCTCTTTATAATCTACTAAATCAAACTTAATAAAATCAATAAAGAACCTAAAAGACCCTTATTTTACTCATTCTATACTTTATTTACATAGGATAAAATCCCTCAAAGGATTATAAACTTTTGACTGAAAAATTGAGTCTTTTTTTAGTCAAACTTGAGAAAACAATAAACCTTCAATTTGAAAATTTGAACGAGACTATTAATAAATCTGTTAAAGGATACGTGGTTTCATAAAAAATATCTCAGTCATTTTTTATTCTTTATCGATCAAAAAAGTTCATTTTAGATCTATAATCTTCTAAACTTTACTAATAACTTTACTAATAAATTGTTTTGATTGAAAAGCAATCCCATAATGAATTAGTTAATGAGTTGGAATAAACTAACTAAAATCAAGGTTTTTTTTCATTAGACCGATGCTCTTAGTTAATCATATAATTCATATCAGGATAAAGTACTCTTTTTAGCTTAAATTTAGATCCTTGCTCTATTGTTATTTTACTATTATCAGTATTCGTTTTTATATGTCACTTGGGCATATAAGTTGACCAATTATAACTTCTTTTTTTTTTTTTTTGAACGATTTTAAAAAGACTCAGAATAAATACTAATATAAAATGATTCAATAAGTTAGTGCATATCTTGATTTTTTATTAACTTTTTTCGAAATAGGCAAGATCCGGTGAATCGGAAACAATTAATTAAGAATAAAAATTTTTTTTATGGAACAGACATATCAATATGCGTGGATAATACCTTTTCTTCCACTTCCAGTTCCTATGTTAATAGGGCTAGGACTTCTTCTTTTCCCGACGGCAACAAAGAGTCTTCGTCGTATGTGGGCTTTTCAGAGTGTTTTATTGTTAAGTATAGTCATGATTTTTTCT